TATCTTCCCGCGAATTCGTGAATTGAATTAGACAGCATGCTTGGGTTTTATTCAAAATAACAAGGGCGGGTTCATTTTCATAAATTTCATCGTAAATGTGAAATACTTCATTTATACTTAAACTTAATTTATAAATCCGGGAGAGATCAAAAAGATGCAAGGTCGTTTGTCTGCTTGGCTAGTCAAGCATAGGCTAGTTCATAGATCTTTGGGCTTCGATTACCAAGGAATAGAAACTTTACAAATAAAACCCGAGGATTGGCACTCCATTGCTGTCATTTTATATGTATATGGTTACAATTATCTACGCTCCCAGTGTGCATATGATGTAGCACCGGGCGGACTGTTAGCTAGTGTGTATCATCTTACGAGAATACAGTATGGTGTGGATCAACCCGAAGAGGTATGCATAAAAGTATTTGCCCCAAGGGAGAACCCCCGAATTCCGTCTGTTTTCTGGATTTGGAAAAGCGCGGATTTTCCAGAACGGGAATCTTATGATATGTTGGGAATCTATTATGATAATCACCCCCGCCTGAAACGTATTTTGATGCCCGAAAGTTGGATAGGGTGGCCTTTACGTAAGGATTATATTGCCCCAAATTTCTACGAAATCCAAGATGCTCATTGAATAAACAAATCTTCACTTCTCCGATTCAAGATATTCAAGACATTCTGTTCTAGATCAAACAGAGTCGTTGGACTCTCATTCGTATTATGGATGCGCGAAATGAATTAAAGAAAAATAAAAATAGGGTTTCGTTGATATTGCCCAATTTGGAATCTATTTCGGATGAGCCGGGCCAATAAAATGAACCAAGAGTTCCGAAACATGAACTTTGTACCGCGCACATCGCTTATATGTCTAGAGGGTAGGGGGCGTGAAGAAATATAATATGAAATAAATAAAATAGAAAGAAATGAAAAGGGATTGGGTTACCTTTTGTGTACTGTATCTGAAATGAATCTTATATATTCCCCAGGTTCTACCGCTCTAGACTTTTCAAATTTAAAACCAACTAAAAAAATTTAACTTTTCGGAGATTCATATATTAACATTCTTTTTTAACAAGAGGAGGTACCATATGAACAAACAAAAAAGAAGAGGAACCAGTTCTTTTCTTTAACTATCTTTAACTATATATATATGCTTATGCTCTTCACTCACCTAAAAAAATATGGGGCATATCTCTAGACACCCAAAAGGATATATTTTTATATATACAAACGATAAGTAACGATCTAGACTAGTAATGAATATTATATCGATCCATATTGATTAATTCATATCAGTATCCATTATTAACCACATGCCAGGAACCAGATTTGAACTGGTGACACGAGGATTTTCAGTCCTCTGCTCTACCAACTGAGCTACCCGACTCTTCCCGATGCATCATCCCCATACTATTTAGTTAGAGGGCTTGGGTATATGCCAGTCAATTAAATAGACTCAAAAAAGCATTACAAAGTCTTACCCAGGCCCTGGAATTTATTGGTCTTGGTTGGATCTTCAAAGAAAATACTTTGTAAGTTAAGTTTAACTAAAAATAATTATACGGACTGTGAATGATTCAAATGGGGATTTCTTTCTCATAGATGTTGATTTGCACATATTATTGTATATATCATAAGACTTGTGATAAGAGAGAAACCTTTTTCCCGCGATCCATTTGTTAGAATGGCTGAGAAACATAACTAATGTTGGAATGGAACCGCTGAAAAAAAAAAGGATAAAAATAGTTAGATAAATAGTTAGGGAATAAAGCGAACTTTTTATTGGGGATAGAGGGACTTGAACCCTCACGATTTCAAAAGTCGACGGATTTTCCTCTTACTATAAATTTCATTTTTGCCAGTATTGATGTTGACATGTATAATGGGACTCTATCTTTATTCTCGTCCAATCCAATTAGTTAGTTCTTTATAGTTCTTTAAAAGATCTATCAGATTATGGAGTGACTGATTTGATCCGTGAGTATTCGATTCTTACTTAAACTTGGAATCGATTCACAAGACTTCTTCCATTTTGCATATAAAAAAAAAATCAATAAAGATTTGGATTCCAATTAATCTTTGGTATTTTATTACGTATATGTACGTATATGGGTTCATCCTTTCTGGAATTTAAATAGAAGGATTCCTCGATCAAAGCAGTCAACTCGATTCGTTAGAACAGCTTCCATTGAGTCTCTGCACCTATCCTTTTTGATTCTTGCTTTCTGAACCCTTTTTTTTTTGTTTTCTGAAACCAGGATTTGGCTCAGGATTGCCCGTTTTTAATTCCAGGGTTTCTCTGAATTTGAAAGTTCTCACTTAGTATGTTTCCATACCAAGGCTCAACCCAATCAAGTCCGTAGCGTCTACCAATTTCGCCATATCCCCTTATTTTATTTTGTTTTGAGACTAGGATCTCCTTAGGATGCCATCCCTTCTTTTTTTGTTCATTTATTCTGGAGCCGTTATGGAATTCTTTAGATATGCATTTCTATGATATGCATTTCCATATAAGAAAAAGTGTTTCTTCCTCCTATTTGTTTGAGTTCTTGTCTATTTTCTTTCATATATTGTAGGACCTGTATTTGTATTTAGTCCAATCAAAAATGATTCTATCATTGATGTATCTGCAATTCAATATGGATGGATATATCTCACATATATATGCTTCTCTTACTCTCACTTTTACCTCGATATTTGGAATACTCGAACGGTCGATTCTTTTTTCTCCTTACCTTTCCGAATGAAACCAGAGGAATGTCTCATTTTATTATATATAATCATAATCTGGATTGTCTCCTTATCTTTCTTTAATCGTTATCCTTATCTTTTCCCTAGGGGCCGTCCTTGTGCCCTTGTCTAAGTATAATTAGAATCATGATCGTAGTATATTTTTTAGAATTCATGATCGTAGTATATTTTTTAACGTTCCGCTTGTCTTATATCCGAAGTGGGGGAAGTAATGAACTGGATTCATCGAACCAACGATCTCAAGTCCCTCTTTTCCATATCGTTCCCATTGACCGGAACCGGGGTGTGGAAGCTCATTCGCGGGACCGGTGAACCTCGTTCTACATTCGAGTCTTTCGTTCAAAGGCTTCGTTCCTTCCCCTTCGAATCCCATTGTTCAAGGCGCGAAAGGGGGATCCTGGTAAGGATCTGAACCATCGGGAGGAGAACCCACGGATCCAAGCCCTCCGTCTCCCCTTGCTGGATCGAAACGGCCAAGTGGATCTGTGTAGTAAGGAAGGGAACCCGCTCCTGGGTGGGAATCCGGCGTGAAATACCCCGAGCTGTCGTTGATTGGGAGCGGGGTGGGCAACTTCTTCCGGTGCTGGCGCCTGCAGCTGGGCCTGTTGAGCCGCCCCCGGGAAAGCTGCTTGATTAGGAAACTGGGTCGAGTTCGAGTTTGACGAGCTCGGAACCCCCGAATAGGCCATCATCATCTTACCGTATTCGGGCTCGTCGGCAGTAATGCCGTCTTGATGTAAAAAGAAAAGAAAGGGATTAAAAAAAAAGTTTTACATGCATAAACAAAGACAGGTCTAAAGCCATATCTTATCAATTAGCATGGCGGGCTTTTTCCTCCATATTTACTTTTTATATGATATATATCATATAATATTCTATATATTACATAATAGTATATTCATCATTATGAATTATTATATAGGCAATAGCTAAGTTTACTAAAGTCCTATGCACAGCACAATTTTTTCTATGTGAGCCTGCTTAGCTCAGGGGTTAGAGCATCGCATTTGTAATGCGATGGTCATCGGTTCGATTCCGATAGCCGGCTTTTCTCTCTTTGTTCTTTTTTTTACATAATACATAATTAATAATGTCTCCTTGAACTAAAGGAATATTTTAAAGACTTCTTCTTCTCCAAGGATCGCTGATCCATTATGGCGTAAAAATTTCCAACTATGAATAAAAATGGATCGGAGCAATTAGATCTCTACCGAACAAATAAGAAAAAGTATACCTAACTTCCTATATATATACAAAATGATACAATTCATCTCATTCTTGTAATACAGTACTTTTGGATTTAGCTTCGTTTATCGTTTAGTTCAGTCTTAATTTAGGTTTATTCTGTAAAATGCAATTTAAATAAAATAAGGAGTCTTTATGTCTCGTTACCGAGGGCCTCGTTTCAAAAAAATACGCCGTCTGGGTGTTTTACCGGGACTAACTAGTAAAAAGCCGACACCCGGAAGTGAATATCGTATTCGTCTAGAAGAAAAACAAAAACTGCGTTTTCATTATGGTCTGACAGAGAGACAATTACTTAAATACGTTCATCTCGCTGGAAAAGCCAAAGGATCAACGGGTCAGGTTTTACTACAATTACTTGAAATGCGTTTGGATAACATACTTTTTCGATTAGGTATGGCTTCGACCATTCCTGGAGCCCGACAATTAGTTAATCATAGGCATATTTTCGTTAATGGCCGTATAGTAGATATACCAAGTTATCGATGCAAACCGGGAGATATTATTACTACAAGGGATGAACAAAAATCCAGAGCTCTCATTCAAAATTATCTTGATTCATCCCCCCACGAGAAATTGCCAAAAGATTTGACCCTTCACTCATCCCAATATAAAGGATCCGTCAATCAAATAATAGATCGTAAGCGGGTCGGTTTGAAAATAAAGGAGTTGCGAGTCGTAGAATATTATTCCCGCCAAACTTGAACCTAACTAAAATAAGAAAAAACAGGGGTTCGGAGAATTTTGACCCCCTTTTTGGAAATCGACCTAAGGTAAAGGAAAGGCGCTTGATGGATTTTTCTCCCATTCATTCATGTATCATGGATCGAGGGGATATTTTCATGCCTTGGCTACTCTTTCCAAGATTTTGTGTACCGCAGCAATCACAATTAGGAATATAAAATAGAAAATCGATATAAAAATTAAAGAAAGTTCTAATTGTTTGTTGGAATAATAAGGGTATCTATTGTTCTTATTTGATTTGATACGTTGCAGTCAGTAATGTTCGTGAATTAGGTGAAGGTACGGAAAGAGAGGGATTCGAACCCTCGGTAAACAAAAGCCTACATAGCAGTTCCAATGCTACGCCTTGAACCGCTCGGCCATCTCTCCTACAGAATCTTATGATTATGACCCCGAAACCGAGTGAATAGCGAGCCATTCAGAGTATCAGTATTCATATTGTTGCAGTATAGGTATGACCTATCTATTATAAAAATTATAAAAAATTATAAATAGAATAGAAAATAGAAAACTTTTCATCAAAGAAAGATCTTCCTTCGGAAAGGATAAAAAAAACTTATTTCTTGTGAAAAGCCATTAAAAACATGATATATCTTTTGTTTGTTTTGAGTCGTCTTTTTCTGATATTTATACCGGATTAAACCAATGAATTGGAACGAATCGTCTGATCTGATGAATTCATATTTTATACTATGATTACAGCTGGACCGTGGTTCTATTTATAGGGTTCCATAGGAATTAAAAAAAAATGCCCCTCTTTCCAGTTTAAGATTTCTCAACAACTCCTTACTTCATGGATCTATTACAAATTCAGGAATCATACCAGGTTTGAATTTCGATTGTATAGTGTATACACGCTATGCGCACAAAATGGATGGTTATTCTATTAAAAAAAATGATTAGATTATTTGTATTTGATTCTTTTTCCTCTTTGGATCATAATCCAATTAAAACTAACTCCTATGAGTTATCATAATCTGTAAGACAAATTCCTTGATTCTTCCACTTAGATGAAATAGTAATAGTTCTGTTCATTGGTATACTACTGCTACTGGATTTCTTTGGCTGAAATCCAATCGGATTCAAATATTTCTTCCTATCGATTCCTGTGAAAAAGGAACAATTTGAGCGGAAGGCCCACATCACATCCTTTTTTGAATGAGCTATGATCACAAAGGATGGTTATTCTTTTTTTATGTTATTTCGTACTGTACAATTCCTTTTTTGTGGGATTCTTTTCCCGCGAGAGGTAATGCGAAGAATTATCGAATGGATTGTTAACTATGCCTAGATCGCGGATAAATGGAAATTTTATTGATAAGACCTTTTCAATTGTAGCCAATATTTTATTACGAATAATTCCGACAACTTCAGGAGAAAAAGAGGCATTTACCTATTACAGAGATGGTGCGATTTGATTTTTTTTCTTTCTTCATCGTTCTCAGTCTTACGAGAAAGGCACAGGATTCGGGCTAGAAAGAAAAAACATTATTGAAATAAACCTACGCTTGTTGAAGTTTTAAAAATAGAACAATTCCTTCTGTCGTGTATCCTCGGTTGATGCAGCCTCAATTTTCGATTCTAGTTTTAAGCGAAAGGTTACGCCTATGGGTTCCGTATTACAGGTCCACCCCATTCCACTAGTACCAATAGGCAGCATAGGGGAAGAGGCACTACACTTAGGAATCAACAACACGAAAACTTTGTTACAAATTACCCCTTTTCCTTATCGGGATCGGGACTACCAAGAGTGGTTGGGACAACAAACATCCATCTCGTTCGTACTTTGGATACCCGTATAACCATCGAAGATCGTTGAAGTGACTAATTCCTGGAAATAGGGAGCGTTGAGGACAAAGAAATTGTTGGAGTTACTTTTTCTATATAGCACCAACGCGCTTGGTGTTAAGAAAATACCTCTTGCAGGAGGGTTGGCTAGAGATTTTTTGTAAAACGCTAGCCCCTCTCAGTTTATAGTGAGAATATTGCATTTTGATTCCATGGATTATTATCATTATGCACAGAAGGGAGGAGCCGTATGAGGTGAAAATCTCACGTACGGTTCTGGAACGGGGATTCTTTGAATAGAATGAACGACCGTAACGGATGTCTGCTCAATCCGAAGGAAATTATGCGGAAGCTTTACAAAATTATTATGAAGCTACGCGACTCGAAATTGATCCCTATGATCGAAGTTATATACTCTATAACATAGGCCTTATCCACACAAGCAACGGAGAACATACGAAAGCTTTGGAATATTATTTCCGGGCACTAGAACGAAACCCATTCTTACCACAAGCTTTTAATAATATGGCCGTGATCTGTCATTACGTGCGACTATCTTCACTATAGAAAGAGGAAAAGGGGAGCAAATCGGATAGTAAATACTAAAAAAAGGGCTTTCTACATATATATCGTACAAAACAACGATTTTTATCAGCTGTAGCAAAGAAGGAGACTTCATATAAGCCGAAATATGAAGAAATAGATACCATAATACTTTATTCTATGGATAAAGGATCTAATTTGTTAGAGGAAGCACCGTAAAGATCAATTCGCGAGGTTTTGGGCCGATACAATAAAGAACTGCTTACTTATGTCATGATATGAGATAAAAATTAGGAATCAACTTATGTGATAGAGTCGATCCACTAAGATATTGAGCAGCGGTGTAGTATCAGATCCCAAAGAGAGTAAGTCCTTTCTTTCTTATGGAAGAAAGGCTTTTTCAAATATTCTATATGAATTTCTCTATGAAAC